TGTTGTTGCCGAGATCTATCTTTTTCTAAATATCCTTGTAATTCTTCCATTTACATTTCTACTTGAGCCAGAGGCAGGAGGTTTTTCTTGGTTTATCAAATGATATATACATAGTGCAATATGGTCAGAACAGGGTATTATGTATTGTATTATGTATATAGTATAGTAAGAAAAAAATATATACCCCGGAAAAGAAAGAGGGAGTCCAATCAACAGATCTTTTTACCTTCCTTTTCTATCCAATTGGTTTATGTTCGTTATAATTACAACAGGAGAAAAAATCCTTTATTTTTGCAACCCAATCGCTCTTTTGACTTTGGAATAAATTCTCTTTATCAATATACTGTTTCTTCTACACATCCGTCTACAATCCATAATAAAGAATAATTAGGATTCTGAAAAAAAAAAAAGAAAAAATCAATGGTTCACTCACAGGAGAACCCACTCTTTCCCGCATTAGGCACTAATTCATTTTTAACGTCTAATTAGATCGGGTAATCATTCCAATTAAGAACATAAGCTCGTTGCTTTTTATTTTACCAGAATTGGAGCCATAGAGCTCTATCCATTTATTCACTAGACCCAACTGTAAATGTGAATTTCTTTTGTCCCCTTCCAAAAATCAAAACAATCTTTTGGAACTGTAATGATCCGGTAAGGATAAACTCAAAGTTCTACTTTAACTTTGACTTTCATTTCAAATTAAATAAATTAATAAAATCAATTTATTATTTTATTAGATTTTCTATTTTATTACGACATGCTGTTTTTTCCATTCATTACCCTTGAGGATCAGTCGTGGTCCTATAGACTATACCAATAGTCTGGACGAATTTGTTGCTTCATCCAAATGTGTAAAAGATCATAGTCGCACTTAAAAGCCGAGTACTCTACCGTTGAGTTAGCAACCCGGATAAATAGGATATGTAGATACGATCAAAATATAAAAATCAATTGAATTGCACTGCACGACCCTATCAAAACATTGAACTAGCAACACATCGAAAAGAAAGATTTTCTGATCAATTAGAAACACAAAATACCAAAGTTAGCAGATCGGATTAAAAATATTCCTAATCGAAATGTAAAAATTATGGCAGACCACCCATTTTTTATCAAATTCTTTTTTGATTTTCCCTAAGAAAATACATCCTGTATGAGAGTAAATGCAGCAAGGCAAACCCATCATTTGAGTGAAGGAAACAAAAAAATCAATATGGGGTGGGGATAAACAGCCCTATTTATCTATGATCGAATTATATTTGTTCGATACACCATTGTCAATATAAAAGCAATGTTGAGAAAGTAAATCAAGTAAATAAAATAAAGACTTGTGTTGGATTGGCACAACATAAATAAGAAATTGGAATGGAAAAAATTAAGGAAAAGGTAAATAAAAAATCCCCGGTTTATTCAATCAATAAAAGTACGATAAGCAAGCTTAACCCCTTGTTTGTTGTTAAATTAAATTCCCCCACCAAAATATGAATAAAGCAAGAAAAAGGAAAATGGTGTGTAAATAGAAATAATTACACAAGGATAGATACTAGTTACCCTTCCCTACTTTATTTTATTTATTTAATAATTTTGTTTTTTCCTTTAATTAACTCAAAGTTCTTTCTTTAAAGAATTCTGCCTTCTTTAAAATATCATAAACAGTTCCTGTAGGTTGAGCACCTTTTTCAAGGAAATATAGAATAGCAGGAACATTTAAATAAGTTTGATTCTTTATCGGATTGTAAAAACCTACTTTTCGAAGATCTCTTCCTTCTCTTCGGAATCGAACATCAATTGCAACGATTCGATAGATGGCTCATTGGGATAGATGTAAATAAACAATGCCCCCCCTAGAAACGTATAGGAGGTTTTTTCCTCATACGGCTCGAGAAAAATGATTCCAATTTCTGTATATAATAGCAAGTGGATCCATAAAATCATGAATTTTACTATAATTTGAATTGAGTACTTTTTTCTTCTTCCTTACAGAAAAAGGAAGAAATCTCATTCATACTCATAACTCAAGTTGGGTAATTCTGACAAGAGAATCCTTAGACATTTATTGAGCCGTCTCTAAACTCTTTTGTTTGTCTCATTTCGAATCCATTTTTATTCCTCAGTCTGATCCAATTGTTGAGACAATTGAAAATAGTGTTTCCTTGTTTCGGAATCCTTTATCCTTGCTTTGTGAAATCATTGGGTTTAGACATTACCTCGGGGATCCTTATTCCTTTCAAAATGGCAGCAACATACCTTTTTTTGTTATTTCTTTCTATATAAATAGAATACGAATGATTGATTCCCTTGTGATACACTTTTCATCGAAATAGTTTTACCAATTTCGGAAAATTTGACTTTTCAAACTTGTTCTGAATTTGAACCTTTCGATTTAGAATTTATATATAGTGAGGATATACTTACAGAGTTGGTCTAACTTATTGATTTTCACTAACCCTAGATTCTTTCCCTTGAAAAATGAATCAATCCTTTCTTCTCGAGCTTCATCATGTACTATTTACTTATAACCCAACACAAATTAGGTTCCGGGCAGAACAGAACAAACTATGTCGAGCCAAGAGCATCTTCATTACTATAGAAGATGGCGGATGTAAAAATCCACAGCCAACCATGTCCTTCAAGTCGCACGTTGCTTTCTACCACATCGTTTCAAACGAAGTTTTACCATAACATTCCTCTAATTGAAATTTCAAAGCGGTATGGAATTGATTCAATATAAAATCATGAATAGTCATTGGTTCAACCGGTATATAATATTTCTATCTATGGATAAATAAGTATTTATCCGGATAAGGGTCAGCAAGGATCAAATTTATTTAATTTAACCCCATATTCTATCATATGAATTGAATGAAAATAAAGATATTCAATTTTACCCACATTTGACACTTGATTCCGTTTGTGAGAAACCAAACGAATTCTCAGATATGATTCTTAGAACCATTCTGAAAATTAATAAGAAAAGATTTTTCCCTTTAACAAATTATTGTTTCATGTGGAATGCAGTGTGATCCCATCTTTCGTTTCATGAAAAACGATCTGGGACGGAAGGATTCGAACCTCCGAATAACGGGACCAAAACCCGCTGCCTTACCGCTTGGCCACGCCCCATTTTGATTTCTATTCGAAATTAATCAACACTAATATTGGTATTGGTTATTCGTCAATCCCAACCCAAATACACAAAAACATATGGGATATTTTGTTGCTAGGATTCAAGACATGTAGATATAGAATCAAAAAAATTCATTGATCATTACATAGAATTCAATTAAGATATTGTATGAAAGTTGAATTCCTTATATTCTCATTTTAGAATGATAATGGGGGGAGGGATTTTTTATTTGGGAAAGTCCGAACCGAAGAAAAAGAAGGATTTCTTGATCTGCCTTTTTCATTTTTCCTTATAAAAATAACTCAAAATTATCTAATCCACAAGAACGAAATGCTTGTTATGCTTAATATCTTTAGTTTAATTGGTATCTGTCTTAATTCTGTCCTTTATTCGAGTAGTTTTTTCTTCGCCAAATTGCCCGAAGCTTATGCCATTTTCAATCCAATCATAGATGTTATGCCTGTCATACCTGTACTCTTTTTTCTCTTAGCCTTTGTTTGGCAAGCCACTGTAAGTTTTCGATGAAATCTTTAATACTCTGCTAAATTGATGATGTATTCGATAAAAAAATTCTAAAAATTGATAAGATCAGATAAGTCTTACATTACGAACCCTCGATTCAAAAATCGAAATTCTTGTATATTGAATGAATAACCGCAGCGATGAATTTGGATCAGCCTTTTCCCCGTTCTCACCTTCCGGTGAGTATGGACTATTAGGTACTCCACAATACCTAATTATTGATATGACAAGAAATTTCGGGTAACGAATGAATCAAAATCTTATTACAAATAAATTCGTCTTATTTTTCATTTTTTGGGGTGTCAAAACAAAAAAAAAATGATATATGTGGTAAAAAATAGGCAATCTATTCCCCTTTTTCAAAAAAAAATGATCTTGGAGATTGTGTAATGCTTACTCTCAAACTCTTTGTTTACACAGTAGTGATATTCTTTGTTTCCCTTTTTATCTTTGGATTCTTATCTAATGATCCAGGACGCAATCCTGGACGTGAGGAATAAAAAATTTCTAGTTTTTTTTGCTTTTTTCGAAATTAATTCTTAATAATCTTATTTGTTTCATACATTTAACTATGATAAAATCAAGGGATGAGAATCTTTTCGAATTCGAAAATACCAAGTGATCAGAGAAAGCGGAAAGAGAGGGATTCGAACCCTCGGTACAAATAATTCGTACAACGGATTAGCAATCCGCCGCTTTAGTCCACTCAGCCATCTCTCCTAATTCCAAATTGAAAATTTGTTATGTGATGTAACACGTGAAATAAAGATTGATAAAAATCCACCTTCTTCTCTTTATTTTCTTTTTTCATTTGATTTTTTTTTTATTTAATCTTATTTAACTTTTCCAAATTATTATTATTTATTTTATTATATTATTCTATTTTAATAAAAAAAATATTATTTTATTATATTATTAAAATAGAAATTCGAAATATTCTAAAATATTCTAATAAATAATAGAAATTTTTAAAATAGCTATTAAAATTTAAACTAAGAAAAATAAGAAAAAAATAGAAAAAAGCAATTGATCAGGAATTCAATATAGATAATGACTCAAAACGGATCTCCTCAATAGAAAGAATATCTTAGTTCTTTGATTTTATATGAAAGGTTTATTTTCCCGGCCTGATCTGCTTAAGTACTGGCCGGGACATTTCTTCTTTTTTCCATTGATTATTCTTTTTTTTTTTCTTTTTCTCAGTTTATTACTTAATTTCTTACTGTTGTCAAGTAAGGAATAAAAAAAGACATATGATAACATTATATATATATATAAATACATTAAACAATATTAAATTACATTTAACAATTTGAAACATTCAAAATATTTCTATTCTAATAGAATA